AATTACCAAAACATTTGACCCTTCAACCATTCCAATATAAAGGATTAGTCAATCAAATAATAGATAGTCAATGGGTCGGTTTGAAAATAAATGAATTGCTAGTTGTAGAATATTATTCTCGTCAGACTTAAACCTAATTAAAATAAAACAAGAAAACAAGGGTTCGGACAATTTTTCCCTTTTCGCCTAAGTAAAAAGACCCACCAAAGTAAGGAGTTTGATACGGGGATTTTTCTCCCAGTCATGGATCACGGATCGGTAGGGATATTTTCATTCCCTGCTGTCTACTCTTTCCAGTATTTTATTTTCTGTACTGCGGAACATAGGAATAAAGAATCTATATCGAAATAAAAGAAAGGTCTAACTTAACTGTTGGAATAATGGTATCCATTGTTATTTGCTTTGATACATTGCTGTCAATAAGATTGGTGAATTAGGTGAAAGGTACGGAAAGAGAGGGATTCGAACCCTCGGTAAACAAAAGCCTACATAGCAGTTCCAATGCTACGCCTTGAACCACTCGGCCATCTCTCCTACATAATGATTATGGCCCAGAAACCGAGTGAATAGTGAGTCATTCATATTAGATTTTTTGATAGGTACGTACAGTCAATTCTAACTATAAAAAAAATATAGAAAACTTTTCATCAAAGAAAAACCCTTCCTTCAAGGGGGGGGGTATAAAGATAATTTTTTTTTGTGAAAAACTGTTAAAAAAAAAAAGATATATATCTATTCATTTCATTTTTGCGAAGATGGCGCTCCCATCTTTTTCCAATAGTTATTCTTTTTACTTACAATATTTTACAATATTTATACCAAATTAAATTACCAAATTAAATCAATTTTATACCAGATTAAATCAATGAATTAGAACGAATCAATTGATCTCTTTTTTTTATTTTTTTTTTTTTTATGTTATTTCGTACTGTACAATTTCTTTGTTTGTGGGATCATTTTCTCACAAGAGGTAAGTAAAAGAAATTATAGAATGGATTGCTACCTATGCCCAGATCTCGGATAAATGGAAATTTTATTGATAAGACCTTTTCAATTGTAGCCAATATCTTATTACGAATAATTCCGACAACTTCAGGAGAAAAAGAGGCATTCACCTATTACAGAGATGGTGCGATTTGATGTTTTTTTTTCTTTACCGCTTTCAGTCTTCGGAGAAAGATACATTATTTGGGAGAGAAATAAAAAAATTATTGAAAGAAATCTACGCTTATTGTGAAGGTGAAGTTTGTAAATAAAACAATTCCTTCTGTCGTGTATCCCCGATTAATGCAGCCTCAGATGCTTCAATTGTAGATTCTAGTATTGAGCGAAAGGTTACACCTATGGGTTAGGTCAACCCTACTCCACTAGTACCAATAGGCAGCATAGGGGAAGAAGCACTACGCCTAGGAATCAACAATACGAAAACTTTGTTATAAATTATACCTTTTCTTTATCGGAATCGGGACTAACAAGAATGGTTGGTACAACAAACATCCATCTCGTTCGTATTTTGGATACCCGTATAACCATCGAAGACTGTTGAAGTGACTAATTCCTGGAAATTAAGGGGTGCTAAGAACAAAGAAATTGTTAGAGTTATCATTTTTATCTAGTACCAAGATACTTGATGTTAAGAAAAGATCTTTTACAGGAAGGTTGGCTAGAGATTTCTTGTAAAAACACTAGCCCCGTTCGGTTCATAATGAAATTATTTCAATCTTTTTTGATTCCATGTATTATTCTCATTATGCACATAAAAAAGGAGGAGCCGTATGAGATGAAAATCTCACGTACGGTTCTGGAACGGAGATTCTTTGAATCGAAGACGACCGTAACGGATGTCGGCTCAATCCGAAGGAAATTATGCGGAAGCTTTACAGAATTATTATGAAGCTATGCGACTAGAAATTGATCCCTATGATAGAAGTTATATACTCTATAACATAGGCCTTATCCACACAAGGAACGGAGAACATACGAAAGCTTTGGAATATTATTTTAGGGCACTAGAACGAAACCCGTTCTTACCACAAGCTTTAAATAATATGGCCGTGATCTGTCATTACGTGCGACTATCTCCACTATAGAAAGAAAAAAAAGGAAAGAAAGAGCAAATCCGCTAATAAATACTAGAAAATAGGCTTTCTACATATCATATCTATCGTGTCCAAAACAACGATTTTTATCAGCTGTAGCAAAGAAAAAGAAAGAAACTTCATAGAAGTCCAAATATGAAGAAATAGGTATGCCTAGATCCTTTAGTCTATGGATAAACAAAGGATCTAATTGATAGAAGAATAAGCACCGTAAAGATCAATTAGTGAGGTTTTGGGCCGATACAATAAGAACTGCTTACTTATGTCACGATATGAGATAAAAGTTAGGAATCAACTTATGTAATAGAGTCGATCCCCTAAGGTATTGAGCAGCGGTGTAGAATCAGATCCCAAAGATAGTAAGTCTTTTCTTTCTTATGAAAGAAAGTCTTTTTCAAAGA